TAGTCTTCTTTACAATATACCTACTATGACTTACTAGTATTGCGGTACAAGTAATTCTATAAATATGGGTAGAAAAAGAGCTTTTCATAATTTTTTGATTATACAGAATTACATTATTATCAATACAAATTGAATTCTTTTTACGAACTTAATATGTTGATAAATCCGCGTACCTAAAAATTCATTTCGGACAATTGAACTTTTTCAAACTGTTTCTTTTTAAGAACCAAAAAGATTTGTGCCAAAATAATGGATGCCAAGAAGAACAAGAGACCTTGGACACGTAACGGATCTTGAAGTACTATTTCTGCATCCCCCTGACCAAATCCACCCACATTAGGATTACTCGTTAATGGTTGATCAAGTTTGATAGATTCCCCCTCTGAAACAAGAAGTTCTGGTCCTGGAGGTATAATATCAATCACTTCACGTCCATCCGACGAATCCACTATAGTGATTTCGTATCCCCCTTTTTCTTTTCGTATGATTTTGCTTATTATACCTGCGGATGTAGCATTATAAACATTATTATTACTCTTGCTCCCGTCGGGATAAACCTGACCCCTTCCCCTGTTCCCGCCTACGTATATGGGATATTTTAAGAAGTGAACATCTTTTTTAGTAGCGGGATTAGGGGAAAGAATAGGAAAGGCGATTTCACTATATTTCTGACCAGGAACAGGGCCTACCACAAGAATATTTTTTTTAGTGGGGCGATAGTTTTGAAAAGAAAGATTACCTATCTTTTCTTTAATCTCAGGCGAAATACGATCGGGGGGAGCCAACTCAAAACCCTCTGGTAAAATAAGAACAGCCCCCACATTCAAAGCCCCTTTTTTACCATTAGCAAGAACTTGTTTTACTTGCATATCATAAGGAATTCGAACAACTGCTTCAAATACAGTATCGGGAAGTACCGCTTGTGGAACCTCGATATCCACGGGCTTATTAGCTAAGTGGCAATTGGCACATACAATACGGCCGGTTGCTTCTCGCGGATTTTCATAACTCTGCTGTGCAAAAATAGGATATGCATTTGAAATGGGTGCTCGAGTTATTATATATATCATGAGCGATACGGAAATGGATCGAGTAATCTCTTCCTTTATCCAAGAAAAGGCATTTCTAGTTTGCATGGTCCAATCATTAATTCTGAAAATTTCTACAATAAAATTAGGTAGGTTGCTAGTATAGTTACCTATCCATGATTCTGCTATTTACTGAAATCATTTTATTGGAATATAGGAAGAATCCCTGGCTGGGTAGAAAGAAAAAGAAAAGAAGAAATCTAATTTGGAATGTTTAGCTTATGTACAAAGTAACAAACATTATAAGTGGATCATTTTTTCAGTCATTCATTGAATGATAAATCACTACAAGTGACGGAGATACACGATTTAAATAACGGAAAATCCAATATTTCAAAATTGTATCTAGAATGACTGGAAAAGTGGAAACAAGACCGGATATGATTTGATGATTATGAGCAAATCCAAAATCTTTATAGACAGAACCGATCATTAGTTCCCAACCATGGGGCGAATGGAATCCTATACATAAATCAGTTAATAAAAGAATAGAAAAAGCTTTTATTGTGTCGCTTAAGTTATATAGGAATTCTTGAACCCAAGAGTTAAGAATAATAAGTTCTTGATTACCTAGAATAGAATAACCACTTAGAATAACGAAACAGATTATATTTGTGGAGAAGTGCAAAATCGTATGGATATGATCCTCATTGTGCATCTTGATCAGTTGTATCGTTTCTTTGTAGATTCCGATACGAAGGTTTTGTAGACGTGTTTCCGGATATTCCTTTATCATTTCATCCAAGAGGAATAGTTCCTCTAATTCTATGAATTTTTTTAGAATACTTTTTTCTTGAATATCATTCAAGAAAATTTCGGATTGCCCAGTATTCCACCAATTAGTAATCCAAGATTCTAGACTTTTATTAAATGAAAAAGAGATCCACCAGGGCAAAAAGACTATAGATGTAAGATATAGAAGGGGAATAAATGCTTTCTTTTTTGCCATTTTTCGTCGTCTTTAATAAACTAACCTTCACCTCATTCGTCAACTCTATATGATAATAATATTTCTGTTAAGCATAAGTTCTATTATCTATTAGAAGTCATAGTATAAGTTATAGAACCTATAAATCTATTACCCCTTTTTTTATTTAAGAAAGCATTCATATTGATTTTATTCTTCAGTTCCATTTTTTGTCAAAATACTTCAATTGGTACACGCAAGAAATAGGCCAATTCCGCTGCTTTTTGTTCAATTTCTCGTGGGGTCAAATTCTCATCAGTACGAGTCAAGGGAATGGCTCCCTGTCCTCTGATTTCCATATAAAGGACACGACGAGTATAAATACCCTCTTTAACTTCTATTCTGATGGACTGAATGTCTTTCATAAGGAATCGGAGAAAAATACGACGATTTTTTCCAGGAAATCCCCAACGAAAAATACACACTATTCCCTCTTTTCTATCGAATCGATCATAACCACTACCTATATTCCACGAAATTGTACACCACAAGTAGGAGCTAATAAAGAGACCCGCGATTCCATAGAACGACATCACGATCCCTTGTGGAAAAAAAAGAATTTGATGAGACGGAAATAAAGATATCAAATTCTTACCAAGATAACTGGAAGTTCCAACTAATAAGAAACCTAATGAACCTAAAAAAAGAATAAAGGCCCAGCAGAAATTACTTGTTTTTCGAGATCCCGTTATACGTTCTATCCATATACGTTCTGATCGCCAACCCATACCAGACCCAGTTGTATTTTATTGGAATTGGGAGAATAACCCAAATGAATTTTACTTTTTTTTTTTCCGAAGTAACTCTCATCAACTAGCACTATTCTGATGTAAACCTTTAGGAGTAATTTATTGAATTGCTTATAGATCTAAAAAAAAAGATGAGATTTGTCTCTACTGCGCGTATCTAAAAAATCTTGTTTTTTTGAATATGAAGAAATAAGGAAGCCATTGCAATTGCCGGAAATACTAGGCCCACTAAAGGGACAAAAATAGAGGGTAAGTTGCTGAGAGTTGTCATAGAATGGGTACCTCGATTTAATATTTGTACCTGTTTTTTTTATATTGTTATAAAAAGATTTTATAATCACTAGAATTCATATATAATTATACTAAGTATATCTAAGTGAGTATATATAATAAAATCACAAATAAAAGAATGAATTCATTATTCATTTACGGTTACGAAAGTAATGCATATCCAATATCATACCCAGAGTCAACTTTAAGAATTGACGTGGTACGATGAAATCGCATGTTCCCTTACTTTTTAAATTTTCAGACTCTTGTGAACCTTCAGGTACTGTCGTCTTCAATGTTTCTTCAATTACTCTTTTACCCGCAAATGCAATGTAGGCTTGGGGTTCAGCAATAATAACATCCCCCAACATACCAAAGCTAGCTGTCACCCCACCAGTAGTAGGAGATGTAAGGACCGATATATAGAATAAGTTTTGAGTTACTTGATAATCATATAAAGCCGAAGCTATTTTAGCCATTTGCATCAAGCTCAAACTTCCTTCTTGCATACGTGCCCCCCCGGAAGCACACACGAGAATAAGAGGTAAAGAGTGATTATTAGCATACTCGATCAACCGGGTGATTTTCTCACCGACTACAGATCCCATACTACCTCCCAAAAAATGAAAATCCATAACTCCAATTGCTACGGGAAAACCGTTTAGTTCACCTGTGCCTGTTTGAACAGCCTCAGTTAATCCTGTCTTTGTTTGATAAGAATCAATCTTATCTTTATAAGATTCCTCCTCCTCCTCATTCGAATCCAATTCACCCGAATCCAATTCACCCGAATCCTCCTCCTCCGGATCGAATTCATTCGGATCCGATTCATCAATGGGATCCTCCTTATCCGAATCGAATTCATTCGGATCCTCAATGGGATCCTCCTTATCCGAATCGGATTCATCCGATTCATCAATGGGATCCCTTTCATCAAAGGGATCCTCCTCATCCGGATCGAATTCACTCGAATCCCATTCAATGGGATCCAGAGAGACCATGTCTTCATCCATAGGATTCCAAGTACCCTGATCAATCAAAAGTTCGATTCTATCTAAACTGGTCATTTTCAAATGAAATCCACAATGTTCACAAATATTCATTTTGGATTTAAAAAATGTCTTATAATTTAATCCATAACACTTTTCGCATTGAACCCACAAATGCTTGTATTTTTGAGTGTAATTTGGATCATTTGCATTTACAACATTTTCATTTAGATCATTAGAACTTTCTCTTATACTTAAACCACTATCATTTTGATTAATCATATTTTATCTCCTTAATGATATATTTTTTTTTTCAGTTCATTTAGAACAGAATGAGCTCAAAAATTAGTAAGTAATATATGTCATTTTTATGACTTCTATTAGTAATATATGTAATAACTGTCCCTATTACTATCCCTAACTAAAAACGTGAGATATGAAATTGCGAATGTCCCTCACTAAATAATAAACATTACTGTAACTAGAATTTTCACTATCAACCCAACTCTGAATTTTTTTGATTCCTATCAGGTATAATCGAATCTTCGCTTTCATCGGTATTTTCAATAGGATCAAAACTATCACTTAGCCTGCACTTGTATTCTAACTCTCTGTTGTTAAATAACAGAGAGTTAGAACCACAAATTCTTTTTCCATACAGCTTTTTTTTGCCCTTATTTACATGAAAATACAATAAACGAATAGTCATTCGATGAAAAATCATTTGAATATTTCAATTTCATTTCCTATCAAATCAAAATAAGCCTATTCTAACTTTCTGTTGTTAAATAATATCGAATTAAACCAGAATTTTTCCATACAGCTTCAAAATAAGCATATAAATTCAATCACTAGGATTATTAACTAATCCTAATAATACGGGTTCTGACGAAAAAAAATGATTCTTTTTCGCCAGAACCAAGAGTATCCACCCACT